CCCCCCAAGGCGAAATAGGCGCAAGGAAAGAGCAATAGACCGGACCAACCCACAAAAACGAATCGGTCCCTCCGTAACCAGTCATCCATAATATCAAATAAATCATTTTCATCTTTGGTAAATTTACCAAGAGCTATAGTCATAGTGATCCTCCTATTCAACTACTTCAACCATTTCCGAACACCTCATAGCATTTTCAGGGATGGGACCTTCGAGGTTTTTTTTCATTATATATTTTATATAAAATTTTTTTCTCGTAGACTGTCCCTTCTTTTATAATGGGTTTCGAATAGAAAAATCCTTTTTTGGTCTATTAATACCTAGGTAAAATCCATGAACTTAAAATGATCCCTTTTCTCACTCTCGTTACCAGTAGATCCCCGGACAGACTACTCTCCTTTTATCAAATAATCTTGTTCGTGAAATAAAAATAAATAGTTTTATACATTCTTCTAATTTCTATGTCTAGGAAACTACTAGAGGATCGTATATTTTATTACGTTCTATTTTACATTTTTTTCTTTTATTGTCTTCTTTGTTCTATTTTCCTTTCTTTCAGATTAAAAAAACTCCAAAGTATACTTTTTTTACAGATCGAGGTAAGAAATTCGAATATTTTTTCTATTTACTTTTTTTATCTATCTGTCATATTCTTTAATATTGTATGGAATTTTTTTTAATAATAAGAGATTGTAAGTGAAAGTTTCTTTCTCGCATCCATTAATTGCCGTAAAAATCTCGTATGCATAGATATGAAAAGAAAATATTTGATACGCGAAGTCATGATTTGATGTATTTTTCTATTATTTCTATAGATATATATCATATCTTAAAGAAATAATAGAAATGTAAATTGATCTTTTCTTGCATTCGGAAAAAAAGATATTTTAAAGTCAAAAGACTTGTTATGTTGGAATTTAGAATAGAATAAGTCCTTCTGCTAGGAACAATAAGATTTAATCAGAAATATCGACAGATTCTTGAGGAGTCCAAATCAAAGAAGTATTAAAAACAAAAAAAGATCCACTGTTCGAATTTCATTTCTATCGAATTTGAATATCAGAATAGTAGATATAGTTATGATTCAATGGGTTAGGTCCACTTACTTTTTTTTAGAATCTTTCCCATTTTTTTGATTGTAATAATAGAAAATAGTAATATCTGACAATTAAAGGAGATATCACATTCTAAAAAAAGAAAATATATATATATAGAAATAATAATTGAAATAATAATATTTCGAATTCTAACTAGAATTACTTTACTATATGCGAATTTATTAGAATGATAACAATAACTTATTCGAATTAGAATTCGAAATTCCATTTTTTAATGAAATTATACTATTCCTTAGTTTTTTTATTTTACAAATTGAAACTTCTTACAAATATCAACAATATCTCTATTCTTCCTGCAAATAGGAATACTACTGTTGGCGTTTTATGAAAAAAAGTCAAAAGCCCCTTATCGGATTTGAACCGATGACTTACGCCTTACCATGGCGTTACTCTACCACACTGAGTTAAAAGGGCCCGTTTGATTCAATTCCTGAATAAGGAACCAGCCAATAGGAGTTTAGTACATCTATTTGTTCCTGCATATACTTATTATATAAATAATATTAGAATATATGTACATAGATCTATTTTACTTACATACCAACTCATTAAGGAACAAGAAATTGGATTTACATAGTTAAAAAAATGATTTATTGATATTGGATTTGATAAATATCAATGGAATGCATTTTTTCAAAACCGATTCGAATTGAAGTCATCCTCATCATAACACGAAATTCATTTCATTGATACATGTACCCACTAATTCAAATATTTCATCGAATCATTGATAAATGGATTCAATTTGTCCTGTCCCTCAACCAAATTCTTATTGAAAAAAAAACAACTTTCAATAACTTATTGATCCCTATCCTTTTTACCCAATTTCCAGATTGATTCTCGTTTTTTATTTCCCAGCTTAGTGTGAGATAGAAATATACCTATCAAAATCTTATTAACAATGAATGAAAGTAAAAGAAATGAGGTTTTAACCCCTCGCCTGTTCCAGCAAATCAATCATTCCCTGAAAGGATTCTATCTTTTTTTTGTTTTCTTTCGCATTACTTATCTCTTTTTTTCCATTTTTCTATTTTTTTTTTTGAATTATAGATTGGTGATTGGAATGAACAATTTCGAAATCTAAATGATGAATCAAAAAATTTTATGGAATTCTGAAAGATGGAAAGATCCTTCTGATCGAATCATATCATTCCATTATATTGACAATTTCAAAAAACTGTTCATACTATGAACATAGTATAATGGCGGTCGGGCAAGTATGCCCCCATCGTCTAGTGGTTTAGGACATCTCTCTTTCAAGGAGGCAACGGGGATTCGACTTCCCCTGGGGGTAGGGTACTACGAAAGGAAATTGATCGGGGATTATCAATAAACAATAAAGACTGAAATTGATTCTTCCTGGGTCGATGCCCGAGCGGTTAATGGGGACGGACTGTAAATTCGTTGGCAATATGTCTACGCTGGTTCAAATCCAGCTCGGCCCAAAAATTTGCGGATCCACCATGAAATGATATAACCCATTTGTTGTTCTCCGAAAATGACCGATGTGCTCGGATACGGAAAAATCCAAATTTCATACATCCCTAGTGCTATTTCTTTTTTCCGTATTACATATTTTTTCTACAAATAGGATTTTGCTAAATTCCTATCAGGATCAGTAAGTATAAAGTCTAAGGAAAGGATTAAAGTAAATAAAAAAAAAGAGTCTTTTTTGTTTCATTGATTCATTTTTCAATCGATTTGGCAATAACGAATGGATTACTTGTAATCCGTGTCGATCTCGCTAAAGTGCATACCCATATAGATATCAATATATAAAAAAGTCCGCCTCTTTCAGTTATAGTACAACGCTTCGAATCGAAAATAAAAAAAAAAAGAAAGGGTTTGAATGAAATTGTAAGAATATGTATGCTATATGATTTTTTCCCTGGGATTGTAGTTCAATTGGTCAGAGCACCGCCCTGTCAAGGCGGAAGCTGCGGGTTCGAGCCCCGTCAGTCCCGATGGATACAAATCCAATCAAAAAAAAGATATCAATTCATTTCGTGTGTGAAAGGGAATAAAAATAACAAAAAAATCTCATTTCTAACAGGGATCCCCTTTTTTTCTTTCTTTTTTAGTTTAAGTTAAAGGTTCCGACGAAGAAAGAAAAAAAGAAAAAAGGAAAAGGAATTTTTGATTGCATCAGAAAGTAAAATTTTTTTTGGTATGGATAAAAGATCTTCCTATGTTATACTATTTAATTCTCGACGATGAATCGATTTGATAGCTCAGATATTGTTATTCGTGATATTGATCCGATTTGATATCATCGAGATATAATTAATTTATACCTTTGAATTTACCGACGAAAGATTTATCATTTCTATGGGATTAAATCCCGAAGTTTTTATTCAAAATTAAAGAGAAAGAAAACATAGAGATTATGGAAGTAAATATTCTCGCATTTATTGCTACTGCACTTTTCATTCTAGTTCCTACTGCCTTTTTACTTATAATTTACGTAAAAACGGTAAGTCAAAGTGACTAATTTTACTTAAACATGACTTCTTATTTCTTATCAATGACAATGATTGAATAAAAAATGAAAAAAGGATTTCAATTTCGGGTCTTAGTTTTAAATGAAATAATCAGACTACAATCAGAAGAATTCTATGAAATCCGGATAGTATGGTAGAAAGAAATAAAATATATTTCTTTCTACTATACTATCTATTATTGTAGTGTATAAAGTTTGACTCTATGTTTTATTTATTCTATAAAAATTTAGGTTTAATATGGACCAATCTATAAATTTTCATACATTACACCACTGGAATACAATAGAATTTCAAAATGCGGATCTATTTGAATTTCATTAATTAGTATTAATATTAATTAGTATTAATAAAATAACTAAATTCAATAGTTAAAAAATTTCAGAACCCAGCTATAAAACAATTGATACAATTTGATCCCTTAACTCAATTAGTAGTACCCTTAGAGTCCACTTCTTCCCCATACTACAAGGGAAAGGGAAAATGTAAAAACTACCATTAAAGCAGCCCAAGCAAGACTTACTATATCCATGTAAATTTTGTCTCCTATCTCTATCAATATGAAGGAATTATTTCATTATTGTTCACTAATTTTTCTTGTATTATTATTCTTTTTTTTTTTTTATTTTTCACTAAAAATTTTATAATAATAGTGGAATCGCTGGTACAGAGTCAAAAATAGATTTCGGGATAACACCATTGACGAAACAATCCAATAAATCCAATTAGAACATCTAACAAGTTCTTATCTGATTTGTAGTAGAATTGAAAAATATTAAGCATAAAGAAAAAATATCCAGAGATATCATTGGAAGTATTAAGGGAATGAATGTTACTAACAGGTAGGAATAAAAAAACCTATGTTTTATTTTGCCCCTAATTTCATTAAGTAAAAAATAAAGAATCAAGATAGATTAGTTTGCATACTCATACTTTTCATTAGTTTGCATACTCATACTTTTATTTGCATCTCTTATTTCCATTTGATCTAATCCTTACCGTCTCCCGATTCGTTCTCTAAAACAATCGGAAAACAGCCTCTGAAATTCTTTGACTAGAGGTTACCGAAAAGAAAGAATTTGATTTTTCTTATAATGGAAATAGAATCGAAATCATTTTTGAATTTGAATATTATAATATATTCAATAATAATATTAATAATAAAAAAAAAAGAATATTAATATTAAATTAGAACAGAACTATTTAAATAAATCTAAAAAAAGAAAGCCAAGCCAATTATATATTTTAATTTATCTAACTAATATTGAATAAATGCGGAAGCACTCATATACTTTACATGAGTCTGTATACAAGGTTTTTCTTCAGCCCCTTCCCCAACTAAAAATCCAAAAATGGAATTAGATTCCCTGTCCGACCTATCCCT